ATTATTTAAATATAATAAATTAAATTTATCATTAGTAAACCCGCCCCACCTAAAAAATTTAATATAATAATAAGAATACTCATTACTCTACTTTTCTTAAACATTTCTAATTCTCTTTTATTATCTTTATTAGATGACAAAAACATAGAAAAAAGCAAACCTAAATAATAAAATAAACTTATAAGTGAACCAATAATTATAATAAAGATAGCATACACTCAGGGGTTTACTATAGCCATTAAAATCACTATTATTTTAGATATAAAACCAATTAATGGAGGTAACCCGGCTAAAGAAAGAAGTAAAATAATTACCAACACATAGTAAGAATATAAATTTCCTACCCTAATAACACCCTTTATAGAATTTACATTACTTAATCACAAAACTGTAAATAAACATAAAGAAATTATAATATAAATTATTAAATAAATTTTTATAGCTCATTCTCTTATTATAGCCCTAAAAACCATTCATCCTAGGTGCCCAATAGAAGAATAAGCCAATAAAGCACGGAGTTGGGTTTGATTTAAGCCACCAATTCCTCCGACTAATCTAGATCCTACTGCAATTAAGCAAAGAATAACAGGAATTGACTGAAATAAATTTAATTCGAGTAAACAAACTAATAGGAATAATGGGGCAAGTTTTTGCCAAGTAGCTAAAATTAAGCAGGAAAACCATGATATTCCTGCCATCACGCTTGGCAATCAGTAATGAAACGGAAACAATCCTAACTTTAATAATAATCCCCCTAAAAGAATTCAAATCCCAATCCTTCAATCTATCTGAATATTATATAAATCCCAAGAAAAAGAAAGGGTAAAAGTTAATAATCTACCTAAAATAATAAAAGCAGAACCAATAGCTTGCGTAATAAAATACTTAACAGCTGACTCACCCTCCGCAGTCTTTTTTATATAAACAATTATAGGCAAAAATCCAATGAGATTCACCTCTAACCCAATTCACATACCTAATCAATGAGTAGAAGATAATGAAATTATAGTTCCAATAAGTATAGTAATTAAAAATATAAAATTAAAAGGAAGTCTAGAAAACATAAGAAAAAGGATGAAATTGAATCACCCAAAACAAAGTTAGCAGCCCTGTTTTACTCCAAGTTTTTTCTATTTATTGAGCCCAATCTAAAGAGCCTTCATTCCATTCATGAAACAAGCCCAATACTAAGATAATTAAAAACATAAATAATCCTAGTATTAATCTCATAGAATTACACAAACTAATTCTAGATAAAATTGGAAACAATAATACAATTTCTACATCAAAAATCAAAAAAATAATAGCAAGCAAAAAAAATCGAAGAGAAAACGGTAAACGAGCAGACTTAATAGGATCAAAACCACACTCAAACGGAGAACTTTTTTCACGGTCGATAATCCTTCGTTTCGATAAAACTCATCCTAAGCCTATTACAATAAAAGATAGTAATATCGCAATCACCCTTCTAAAAATATTTCTAAACATTATAGTATTAGAGGAATTTCTCCCCATATTAATCAACATCAATGATTTCCGTTCATCCGGCGTAACACTATAACCTAAATGAGTAATAAATTTACAGTTTTCTACTTAACAGATAGATGCCTCCATTTTGGCTTTCATTTATAATATAAAGAAGGAATTACACCTCCAAAATCTAATCCGAAGTTAGATGCAAAGTTTCGCTTTTTATACCATGACCTCGAAGTATTAAAACTTATTTTTTGAATGCAAGTCAAATCTTTTAATTTAAAGTACAAAGTCGATTCTTAGAAGCAATATAAATGCTGTCTCTAGATTAAAAGTCTAGCACTATTTTCTCAGTCATCTAAGAAATTTAAAGTCTTAACACCCTCATCAATAAATAGAGAGATATAAAAATAATCAAACCACATCAACAAAATGTCAATACCATGCAGCTGCTTCAAAACCAAAATGATGCCCAGTAGAGAAGTGTTGAAATCAGGCTCGAATTAAACAAACCAATAGGAATATTCTACCAATTAAAACATGTAATCCATGAAACCCTGTTGCCACAAAAAAACTCGATCCGTAAGCCCCATCGGCAATAGTAAACGAAGCTTCGTAATACTCACCTCCCTGAAGAAAAGTAAAATAAGCACCTAGAATTACAGTAGTAAGTAAGCCCTGTAATCCGCTTGAATTATCTCCCTCTATAAATCTATGATGTGCTCAGGTTACAGTAACACCCGAAGCTAGTAAGACACCTGTATTTAAAAGTGGAACCTCAAAAGGATTTAGTGGGGTAATACCTGCTGGAGGTCAACAAGATCCAAGTTCTGTAGCTGGGGCTAATCTTCTGTGAAAATAAGCCCAAAAGAAAGCGAAAAAAAAACATACTTCAGAAACAATAAATAAAATTATACCTCACCGTAAACCTTTTGAAACTTTTATACTGTGATAACCCTGAAAAGTAGCCTCTCGAATTACATCTCGTCACCATTGAATTATGGTTAGAGCAATTAATAATAATCCAAGACACACCCTAAGAAACCCGTGTCCATGAAACCACCCAGCTAAGCCAGAAGTTAAAAAAAGAGCACCTATAGAACCTGTTAGTGGTCAAGGACTAAACTCTACTAAATGAAAAGGATTTCGTGCCATATCACTGTAGTTAACTGCTTACTTATTAACCAATTAATACTTACATACTATAATCTTAATTAAAATGTATTATTTTAAATTGATAATCAAGCGGGAATGTAGCCTATAAGTCTAAATTTATAATCGGTAATTCAATAATCTTAAATACTAACTAAAACCTATAAAACCTTTGAGACTGATCTAGACCATAAGCGCTTTAGATTCAAACCGACATTGAAATTTAAATACAAATACCGCACTAATTCACCTAAATTAAGCTATTTTTATTAGTGCGGTATTTGTATTTAAATTTCAATGTCGGTTTGAATCTAAAGCGCTTATGGTTTTTATTTATTTATGTTTGTATTTATGCTTATATTTATTTATTTGGCCTGCAATTATTTCTGCCTTATTTATAGCTACCTCTATATTTATGCCCACTGCTTACCGCCTTTATTTATATTTATTTATCAATCTACATCTTTATCTTCATTTAGGGACTTTTGTTTATATTATTTTTATTTATAGGTGTGAGCATTAAACTCATATTATGTTTGTATTTAATTTAATTAGCTGTTAGTCAACTATATGGTTAAAAATTTATACTTTGAGGCAAAGTTGCCACCCCAGCATCTTCAGTGCTGTGCTCTTAATTAAGCTATCAATGTGTTAATTGTTAAATAAGGGCTATAAAACCTGATAATAATAAGATAGAGGAGATTATTAAAGTAACTAGAAAATTAAATGTTTTAATTTGAATTAGTTGATTACTAAGAGATAGTGAAGAAGAGAGATTAAATACTCCCTGTCCCCCAATAATTTCTAATCATCCTATATCTAATGATTTTATCAAGCTTGTTCCTAAATTTACAGATATTTTGGTTAAGGGTTGTGTTGAAATTAATGTTAAAAATCATATTGTAGAAAAAAATATTTTTGTCTTATCCATAGAATATTTATATAATTTATTATTTCATATAATATAAGTTAATAATAATCCTATAATAAGAACCGTAATTGTCAATAATTTCAGATAAGTAGGTAAAATAAAAGGTATCGGATTAAATTGTAAAAAAATAGATTGAAAGAAAAATCCAGCTAATATTGCTATGATAGTTAAGATAGTTGTTGCTCAATTTACGTAGGGATCTGATTCTTGCTTTATATGTAAAGAATAATTTTTTATAGATCTTCATAAAGAATATAAAGATAAACGAAATGAATAAGCCGCAGTTATTCCTGTTGCCGCAAAAATTAAAATTAACATGAGGGCCCTAGTGGGGTTAAAAAGTGATAACTCTAAAATTAGGTCCTTAGAATAAAAGCCACTTAAAAATGGGGCACCGCAGAGAGAGAGATTAGCTACATTTATACATATAATAGTTAATGGGAGTTGTTTAGATATAAGACCTATAAACCGAATATCTTGAGTATTGAATCTATTATGAATAATCATCCCGGCGCACAGGAATAAAAGGGCTTTAAATAAAGCATGGGTATAAAGATGAAAAAGAGCTAAATGGGGTGCCCCTATAGCTAACCTTATTATTATTACTCCAAGTTGACTTAGAGTAGATAAAGCAATAATTTTCTTTAAGTCATTTTCATAATTTGCCCCAATTCCGGCCATTAATAGTGTTAAAACTGAAATAAATAATAAGAATTCTTTAAATCCGTGTAATAGGTTAAAAAATGGAAAAAAACGAATTAAGAGGAACACCCCTGCAGTAACAAGTGTAGAAGAATGTACTAAAGCTGATACGGGCGTTGGGGCAGCCATAGCTGCGGGCAATCATCTTGAAAATGGGATTTGAGCTCTTTTAGTTATAGATGCAACTAATAACCCAATGGTTGCTCATTGGGCCAATCTGAAATCCCATATAGAAAGAATGTTTCAGTGTCCCTGTAACACAAGAAGACCAATTGAAATTAAGATTATTACATCTCCAATTCGGTTTGCTAATATAGTTACTATTCCTGCCCCTAATGATTTTATGTTTTGATAATAAATAACTAATACAAAAGAAACAATACCTAGTCCATCTCATCCTAAAAGTAAAGCAGGTAAACTAGGAATAAAAACTAAAAGATTTATAGATAAAACAAAAAGCATTACTAATCATGTAAATCGTTTAAGAAATGGGTCATGGGACATATAACTTGAAGAAAATATTATGACACAACCTGAGATAAGACATACAACAGCGCTAAAACTAAGTCTAATGTAATCAAAAATCAAAATTGTGGTGAGAGAGCAGGAACTAATTTCTACAATTGTTCATTCAATTAATAAAGACTTATTTACTATAAGTAATAATAATGTTATTAAAAAGGCTAATAACGAATATATAAGGAGGACAATAGCCCTAATAGAAGAAGATTTTAATTTTATATACATGGTTAAGTGAAAAAATTTCATCTTCAAATCCACAGCTTGATATTTTAATAAACTAACTTAACAAACCCATATAGAAATTAGATCCCTTTTAAGAATTAATATGTTACCCGGAATTCAATGGAGTAATAATAACAAAAATCTTGGGGATTTAGCCCCATTAAATGGTTTAGTAAATTTAGGGCTTCCTCCATGATGAATTGATGTAAATAAAAATATTCTATATAAGGCCGCTAAGAATCTTATGAGAGCTAATGGTAATAAGAAATATTGAGAGGAAAATATAGTTGACGGAAAGATTATAATTTCACCTAGTAGGTTGATTCTAGGAGGAGCCGCTATGTTTATTACACAAAAAAGAAATCATCAAATAGCAAGTGACGGGATAAATATGAGTATCCCTTTTGTTATATATATGCTACGAGTTGAAGTTTTTTCATACGTATAATTTGCAAGTGAAAAAAGAGCAGATGAACAAAATCCATGAGATAACATTAGGATAAGGGCCCCATTCCATCCTCATGAGCAATTTGAAAAGGCTCCCGCTAGTATAAGTGCTATGTGACCGACTGAAGAGTATGCAATCAAGGATTTTAGGTCAATTTGTCGAAAGCAAATAATTCTAGTTAACATGCCTCCTCATATAGCTAATGAGAATATTAATAAAGAAGTTGATGTAAAAAAGAAATTAAAAAATTGACAAAATCGTAAAATCCCATATCCTCCTAATTTGAGTAAAATAGCAGCGAGGATTATAGAACCAGCAACAGGTGCTTCAACATGAGCTTTAGGAAGTCATAGGTGTACTGAAAATATGGGTAATTTAACTAGAAAAGCTGAAAATATAAGTAATGTTAAAAAATTTCAGGACCATGAATTGATTTCACTCGTAATATTCAGCCGTATTGATCTAATTATTAATATTTCTCTAGAATAAAAATTTCTACTAATGTAGAGAATTGTAATTAGCAGCGGAAGGGAAGCAGTGACTGTGTAAATTATTATGTATATGCCCGCCTGTAAACGCTCAGGTTGATAGCCCCAACCTAAGATAAGAATTAAGGTGGGAATAAGAGAAGCTTCAAATAAAAAATAAAATGAAATACTACTTGAAGCAATAAAGCTAGCCCTAAGAATTAATGATATAAAGATAATAAAGTTTTTAAATATTAATCAATTATTATTATTTAATATCACTCTTTGTTGACTTGCTAAAATTATTATAGTACAAATTCATAAATTTAGAGATACTAGTAATAACCTTATTGAATCATAGCCTATAAAAAAATTAATTACTTCATAGCTAAAAAATGGACTAAAGAGGTGGGTAATAGAAATCAATCTAAGAAATCTTAAAGATCAGATTGATATGTATCATGATTTAACTTTCGAATTAGATTTTAATAAAATAAAAAAATTTATAATTAAAATCCCTAACATTTATGAGAAGAAAATCTTGACACGTAATCATTTCCTTCAACACGAATAATTATAACTAACACAGCTAATCCTAGACTTGCTTCACAGGCCCCTAAAGTAATTAATATCAGGGATATTTGACCATTAAATATTACATTACTTGATGAAAAAAAAAGAAAAATAAATAGGTTTATAGTTATGGCTTCTAAACTTAATAAAATCCTCAATAAATGCTTATATTGGAAAGAAAGGGCAACTAAGGACATAATAACACCAAATAGTCTTAATATAGATATATAGAATCTTCTCATTTCATGTAATAGTAGCTTAAATTTAGAGCATTGGTCTTGTAAGTCAAAGGTAAAATATTTTTCTATTACTAAGTTACTAAGTGAATTGAACACTTTAAATTTGTTTTCAAGACAAATTATCCCCAGGAGCAACTGAATATCTGTATTAAAAATCTAAAATATTATCTCATATTTTTTGAGTAATAGGATTAATTATAAAATAAATAAAATATAGGGCAGTAAAGACTTGCCCGATTTGCTCATACGGAGTTTCTACTGGGCAACTTCCAATTCAAGTTAAAATTAGAAAAATAGTAATATAACATCAAAATAAAATTTGATTTACTGGATAGAAAGCTATAGATCGAAATTTTGCTTGGTGACAAAAAGGTAGAATAAATAAAATAAGAATAGAGCCTACTAATCCAATTACTCCGCCTAATTTATTAGGAATAGAACGTAGAATAGCATATGCAAAAAGAAAATACCACTCAGGCTGAATATGGACAGGAGTAACTAAAGGATTTGCCGGAATAAAATTCTCAGGGTCTGTCAAGAGTTGAGGAGAAAATAATACTAACATAGATAAAAGAAATATAACAGTTAAAAATCCAACTAAGTCTTTAAAAGTATAATAAGAATGAAAGGGGATCTTTTCTCCGTCACTATTGAGTCCTAATGGGTTATTAGAGCCTGTTTCATGTAAAAAAAGTATATGTAAAATGGCTAATGCTGCGGTAGCAAAAGGAAGAAGAAAATGAAGAGCAAAAAATCGAATTAGAGTTGCATTATCTACTGCAAAGCCTCCTCATACCCATTCTACAAGCATCTTACCAATGTATGGGACAGCAGAGAGTAAATTTGTAATTACAGTAGCACCTCAAAATGATATTTGACCTCAAGGCAAAACATAACCTAAAAAAGCTGTAGCCATAGTAAGAAAAAGAAGGATAACTCCAATATTTCATGTATGGACCTGAAGATAGGAAGAATAATATATCCCTCGTCCAATATGAAGATAAATACAAATAAAAAATCAAGAAGCCCCATTAGCATGGATAGCTCGTAAAAGTCAACCATAAGTAACATCTCGACTAATATGGATAACAGAACTGAATGCTAAATCTACATGGGCTGTATAATGTATGGCTAGAAATAATCCTGTTAAAATCTGAATTACCAGACATATTCCCAATAGTGAACCAAAGTTCCATCAAATTGATAAATTTGATGGGGCAGGAAGATCAACAAAAGCTCCATTTACAATTTTAAAAATTGGATGAATTTTTCGAATAGGACTTCGCATAAAATTTATTTTTAAACGGACGAAGAGAATTGTGTTGAAAATAACAAATTTTTACTACAGCAATTAGGTTAATTAATAAAATGAAGGCTAAACCGATAAGGATAGAAATTATATGTGAAGATACAAGCTCGATTCCATAAACTTTTATTATTATATTTTTATTCTGAAGAGAATAGTCTGATAATATAGGACTATCTTTAAATCAATAAAATTTTAAAGATATAAAAATAATGAATATTAAGATAAAAATTAAGAATCTGGAAGTTTTTTGATTGAATAAGACGTTGGGAGAAAGGGCTGCCACATATGCAAATATTACTAATAGTCCCCCTACGTAAATTAAGAATAAAATATAACCATACCATTGAGAAACTAGTATTGCCCTAGCTAAACATATTAATAAAGTAGAAATTATAATTACTAAACCTAGGCTTAAAGGTTGAGCTATAAGAGGTAAAGTAGATAGTCTACATAAAATTATACTAAACAAAATCAAGCTCCTCATTTCGAAACGTAGGTGTAACCTAATCTTTAACTTCCAATGTTAATATTTTAATAAACTACATTTCGTTAAAAGTATAGACAGCAAGCCAGTATAGTAATTATTATAAGAAATGAGAGTGAGCCTGGTAAAAACCCTTTTCAAGTTAGTCCCATTAATAAGTCATAACGAAATCGCGGGTATCTTCCTCGGATTCAAATGAAGAGAAATGCAAAAAATAAAACTTTTACTATAAAGCCTAAATCCCTTTCAAAAAAAACAAAGGAGTTTCCCCCAAAAAATAATAAGGCAGAAAATAACCTTATAACTAAGATATTAGCATATTCAGCTAAAAAAATAAGAGCAAATCCTGCAGCTCCATATTCAATATTAAATCCAGATACAAGTTCTGATTCCCCCTCAGCAAAGTCAAATGGAGCTCGATTTGTCTCTGCTACGCAAGTAGTAAATCAAATTAGTGAAACCGGGATTATAATTAATATGAATCATAAAATTTCCTGAGTTTCTTTAATTTCTGTAAATCTAAATCTCCCGACTAGAAATAAAGGAAATAATAGGATAAGAGCTATTCTCACCTCGTAAGAAATTGTTTGAGCAATTGCTCGTAAACTTCCAAGTAAAGCATATTTTGAGTTAGATGATCAACCAGCTAAAAGAGTTCCATAAACATTTATTCCAGATACACAAAGAAAAAATAAGATTCCTCATTTAAAATAAGAGAGAGAGTAAAATCTAGGATAAAGTTGCCATAATAAAAGAGCTAAAATAAAACTAAAAACAGGAGCTATAAAATAAAGAATATAGTTAGCCACTTCCGGCTTAGTTGTTTCTTTAGTTAAAAGTTTAGCTGCATCTGCAAGGGGTTGCGGGAGTCCTATTAGCCCTACTTTATTAGGACCCTTACGAATTTGAATATACCTGAGTCCTTTACGTTCTAAAAGAGTAAAAAAAGCGACTGCAAGTAAAATACAAATATAGGAAAATAGAGATGATAAAATTGCTAAATACATCTATAAAGAAAAGAAATTTAATCTATATATTTAGAGCTTAAATCTAATGCACTTTTCTGCCATCTTTATTAAATTACTATCAAATAAAGAAATTTCATCTATATCTATTGATCCTAAGTCAATTGCATTAATTTTGCTAATTTGATTATATTAAATTACTTCTTTTTTTATAATTTTTATAATTATTCGGTCCTTTCGTACTAGAAAAATTAATTAATTTAAAGATAGAAACTGACCTGGCTTACGCCGGTCTGAACTCAGATCACGTAGAATTTTAATGGTCGAACAGACCAACCCTTGAAGACTTCTTCATCTTCAGGATATTCTGGTCCAACATCGAGGTCACAAACTTTTTTTTCGATAAGAGCTCTTAAAAAAAATAATGCTGTTATCCCTACGGTAACTATTTCTTTTGATCAAAATTTTTGGATCCTAACAAAATAGTTTTTTTAAAAAAGGAGGCTTTGTTTACTCCTAGGTTGCCCCAACCAAAATTTTTTGTAATTAAACTTCTAATTAGTTGTAAAAATTTACTAAGTTCTTTAAAGCTCGATAGGGTCTTCTTGTCTTTTAATAGTATCTAGGCTTTTTCACCTAAAAATAAAATTCTATAAAATTTTATAGAGACAGTTTTATCCTTGACAAACCATTCATTCCAGCCTTCAATTATAAGGCAAATTATTATGCTACCTTTGCACGGTCAGAGTACCGCGGCCGTTAAAACTTCACTGGGCAGGTACGACTTCACATAAATCAAAATCGTGAAGCCATGTTTTTGCTAAACAGGCAGGATAAGTATTTGCCGAGTTCCTTTATAAAATTTTAAATCATTTTTAATATACAGTCCAAAAATATTTACTATTTGATTTTATAATTTAAAAATACTCATTTTAACATATATACAGCTTATTTATTGATTAAAAAGTTTTCTTTTTTACGGGTTAATAAATTTATTTTATTTTTTTATTATTAATGAAATTATAACATAATCTTTAATAAAGGCTATTTTCAAGCCTAGATTTAAAAATAAATTTTATATATAGTAGTTGAATCTTCGAGCTTATCCTCAAAGATATGATTTTATTAAAACTTTTAAATAATATAAATTTTTTAAAAAATTAAATTTAGATACTTTTATATCTCTCAAAAAGAACTAGCTATCATCTAGTACGAAAAAAATTTCATTTCTATTTTAAGTTCTAAAGAAGTTTTTGCTACAACTATCTTATTAGTCTAATAAAAGACTCAAAATAGATCACTAGATTTCGAGAATTTTTATTAAAAATTTTATCTAGTTAAACCATGATACAAAAGGTACAAACTTTAATTATTTCTTATTCTTAGTAGGCTAATTCCTTTGCAGTACTTATAAATTTTAAAAAATAATTTTTATTCTCCATTACTAAATTTTAAAATGTTTTTTAATAAATTTAAATGAAATTATTTAACTATAGTTAAACCTAAGAGTAACTCATTAGAATATTTTTTCAGTGTAAATGAAATGTAATAATTATACTATACTCTTAATTTAGGGGCAATTTCCATTACCCCTACTATGTTACGACTTATCTCATTTTTCAACGAGAGCGACGGGCGATTTGTGCACATTTTAGAGCCTTGTTCAAATTATTTTTATATAAAAAATTTACTTTTAAGTCCTCCTTCAAGCTTTTTACAATATGCATATTCGTATTATAATTTATAATTGTAACCCATCTTTTCCTTTTTATAAACTGCACCTTGATTTGACATCCTAACTCAAATATGTTTCTTAGCTAACTTCTTTTTTCTTTAAAAGTTACCTGATGACAACGGTATACAAGTTGTTTACTAAAAAAGGTAAGGTTTAACGTGGATTGTCGATTATAAGACAGGTTCCCCTAAGTGGTCTAAAATACCGCCAAGCTCTTTGAGTTTTAAATTATTTTATTTGTAGTACTCTGGTAAATTTCTTTATTTACTTCTAGAAATAATGGGGTATCCAATCCCAGTTTCCCTTAAAGATATCACAGCTTCAACAATGAAGTTATTATTATACTATTATACCTATATTAAATTTTACTTTTATATAGAAAATCGATAAACTAAATTTTGTCTAACTGTCTTTTTACCAAGATATATAACTTAACTTACTGGTTTAACCGCGGATGCTGGCACCATAATTAACCAAGCTTCTTAATTTAAATAATACAAACTTTCGTTATTATATTAATCTTCAACACTGGTGTTAGTAATAATATTTAATATCATTTAAAACTATAATATTATAGAGTATATAGAATTAGATATTTTTTATATCTAATACTATTTACTCTTACTTACCTATTTCTATAAAAGCCATGTGTTTAATTTTATTATTGTTATATTTTAAAATTAGAGCCAAGTTTACTCAGATAAGTTATAACTTGGTTACTATAATTTAATTATCATCTTATAACCAATTTAAATATTTAAAGAGTTTCTATAGTGTTATTTAGCACACTGGATTTTCGTTCCAGAGGAATAAAATTTTATTAGAAATAATCTTTTGAGTATGATAAGTACATTTGCCTTCCAAGTAAAAAGTTAAAATAATTTTAAAAAGATAATTATATAGCAGTGTAGGGGCACGAAGAATTTTGATTTCTTAAGAGGGGCTCACATCCCCCTAATAGGGTTTTAAGTTAATTAAACTATAAGCCTTCAAAGCTTAAAATAAGAGAATTTTTAAACCTTGCTCATCATAGTTTATTAAAACATTGATTTGCAAAATCAAAGTAGGAATTAATCCTGATGTGTAATATGCCTAATGGCTGAGTAAAAGCGATAGACTGTAGATCTATTTACGAAATATATTTTCTTAGGTTATAGTATGTAGAATAAGCTAAATTTAAGCTATTGGGTTCATACCCCAAATATGAATTATTATTCTTTTACAGTAATAATTTTATACAGTAGTAAAAATTATCTATAAATTATGGGTGTTCATCAGAGTAAAGAGTAAGCAATAATGAAAAAATATATGCCTGGATTATACTAATCCCAAATTCAAAAATAGTGTAAAAAATCTGAATTATAATAAAAGCCATTATACCGATAATTCTCGATAGGAATAACCTAGCTGTTAGATAATTACCAATTAAGGTTAATACAATATGTCCTGCCCTTATATTAGCGGTTAATCGAACTGAAAGTGTAATAGGACGCACAATAATTCTAACTGTCTCAATAATAACTAAAAATGGATTTAAGGGAGCCGGAGCCCCCATCGGAAGTAAACCTGCTACCACTGATTTGGGATTAAATAATAAAGCAGAAATAATTAAAGAGAACCATATAGGCAGGGCAATCGAAAATGACACAACTAAATGTCTTGTAGCACTAAATACATAGGGAATCAGGCCAGAAAGGTTTATAAGAATTAGGAATAAAAAAAGCCCACTTACTAATTGTATAAATCCTCCCATTATTAACCCATGTGAACGAAAGATCTGAGATCTGGCAGTGTCTTTAAAAATTTTAATGATAGAATTTCATTTAGGGCTTATAATCCAATAATAACAACTAAAGAAAGTAATTATTAATAATGAAAAAATTCAAGTTAATATATAAAATGACATAAAAGTTTGATTATTATCATCGAAAGAAGAAAAAATATCCACAAGCATTCTGAAAACTAACAAGTTTTTAGCGTCAAATCCATTTGTTTTTAGGTACTATTACTTTATTTTTTATATTTGTTATAAAGTGAGTTTTTGAAGACCATCAAATCAAAATAGATACTGATATAAAAGATACCCAAAATAATATTGATAAAAAAATCCAATTTAACGGAGAAAGCTGAGGCATATAAAGATACTTTAAAGTTAAATAAAGAACAACTTTATGTAAATTAATTAATCTTAGTTATTAAAAATAGAGAAATACTAATATACTAGCACTTTAAAATTGACAACTTTATGTTCTTATAAACTAATTTCTCTAAAATTATTGTATACTAATTGTTACTCAGATACATTGATCACTCATTCTATAAAGTTTTTAAGAGGGATAACTTCTAATACAATAGGTATAAATGAATGATTGGCTCCACAAATTTCTGAACATTGACCATAAAAAATTCCTGGGTGTTTCACAAAAAAACCTAATTGATTTAAACGTCCAGGAATTGCATCAGCCTTTACTCCTAAAGAAGGAACAGCCCATGAATGAATTACGTCAGCAGAAGTTACTAGAACCCGCACATCAGTATTAGTTGGTAATACTACACGATGATCTACTTCCAGTAAACGAAAATCACCAATTTCAAGCTCATTAGTAGGAATTATATACGAATCAAATTCAATACTTGAAAAATCAGAATATTCATATCTCCAGTATCATTGGTGTCCAATTCTCTTAATAGTTAAGCTACAATCCCTAATTTCATCTAATAGGTATAATAAACGAAGTGAAGGTAGGGCTAAAAATACTAAAATAATTGCCGGAACAATAGTTCAAATAGTCTCAATTTCCTGACCTTCTACTAAAGAACGGCAGGTATATTTGTTTATTATTAAAGAAATAGCTGCATATCTAACTAAACTAATAATTATAACTAAAATTATTATTGCATGATCATGAAAAAAAATTATTTCTTCTATAAGCGCCGATGCTGCATCTTGAAATCCTAATTGCCCTCAAAATCCCATTTATAATATAAAAATTAAATGTTTACATCATCTCCTTAAGGGTTATTATATTACAATTTTAATCCATTACATAAAACTTACGCAAGCTGTAGTTTCATCCCTATTATGGAAATCAGCAGGTAAGATATTGTCTCATTCCAAGGCAGTTCTTAGGTGTGTCCTTCATACTACCCTTCGCTGGGATACAAGAGCCTCTCAAACAATTACTATAAAATATAAAACAGCTACAAAAGAAATTATAGACCCGATCGAAGAAACAACATTTCACTTTGTATAACAATCAGGGTAATCTGAGTATCGTCGGGGTATTCCACTTAAACCTAGAAAGTGTTGGGGAAAAAATGTTACATTAACCCCAATAAATATAATATAAAAATGTGCTTTAGTTCATCGACTATGAAGAGTTATACCACTTAGCAGGGGAAATCAATAGTTAAAAGCTCCGAATAAAGCAAAAACTGCACCCATAGATAACACATAATGAAAATGTGCAACTACATAATAAGTATCATGTAGTATAATATCTAATGAAGAATTAGAAAGTACAATACCAGTCAAGCCTCCTACGGTAAACAAAAAAATAAATCCTAATGCTCAAAGCATTGGGGTTTCATATTTAATTTTAGCTCCATGAATAGTTGCAAGTCATCTAAATACTTTGATTCCTGTGGGAACTGCAATAATTATTGTGGCAGCAGTAAAATAAGCTCGTGTATCTACATCCATACCCACTGTAAATATGTGATGAGCTCAGACAATAAAACCTAATACACCAATAGAAAGTATTGCATAAATTATACCCAATGTCCCAAAAGTCTCCTTTTTAGCAGAGTAGTGACTTACAATATGTGAAATTATCCCAAATCCCGGTAGAATTAAAATATACACTTCTGGGTGACCAAAAAATCAAAATAAATGTTGGTATAAGATGGGATCACCTCCACCAGCAGGATCAAAAAAAGCTGTATTGAAGTTACGATCGGTTAACAATATAGTAATAGCCCCTGCCAATACAGGAAGAGAAAGTAAGAGTAAAATAGCAGTAATTTTTACAGACCACACAAAAAGAGATAACCGCTCAAACTGTATACCTTGAACTCGTATGTTAATAATAGTAGTAATAAAATTTACAGCTCCTAAAATAGAAGATACACCAGCTAAGTGTAAAGAAAAAATAGCAAGATCAACAGACCCCCCTGCATGAGCTAAATTTCCAGCAAGCGGAGGATATACTGTTCAACCTGTTCCGACTCCTCTTTCTACAGCAGCAGAAGATAGTAAAAGTAAGAGTGCCGGAGGAAGTAGCCAAAATCTTATGTTATTAAGTCGAGGAAAAACTATATCTGGGGCACCAAGTATCAACGGAACTAACCAGTTACCGAATCCCCCAATTATTATAGGTATAACTAAAAAAAAAATTATTACAAAAGCATGAGCTGTTACAATTACATTATAAAGTTGATCATCCCCAAGCAAAGCCCCAGGTTGACCAAGTTCAGCACGAATTAAAAGACTTAATCCCGTTCCTACAAGTCCTGCCCATATACCAAATAAAATATATAAAGTTCCAATGTCTTTATGATTAGTGGAAAATAATCAACGCAT